AAGTACCATTTTCGGATTAAGATTATTTAATCGAGTGTTTGACTATTTCATTGTCGCACAAAAAAACTTTTTGAATTCCCGGTAGAAAGAGACTTCGCTAAGGAAAAAGCTTTCAACGCTGCCCAATATACCTTCTTTTTCCAAATGTTTTTACGAATACGTTTTTTTGATATAGAAGTACGCTTTTTTGGAACTGCCATGAAAAATTTGAAAAAGTTATTCATTTCTCTAGTTGAATGTGAAAGACATCTATTGGTCAAACAATTCCATTTTTTCTTTTTTTTATATCTCTGTCTATTTTCGTCGTGCTATATTTATACATGTAAAAAAATACACCGAAAAGTTTAAAAAACCAATCCTTATCTAAAAAATTCCGAATTACTCAAATTACTTTACTTTTTTATTAGTTGGTCAAGCTCAAAAGAAAAAGAAGGAGTACACATTTTTTTTTTATTTTCAAATTCGAATTAAACTAGTAGTTAATCAAAGGATATATGATTTTATAAAAGTCATCTTAGTAATTTTGTCTTTTCTTTTAAGTCTATTTCTTCTCCCTGGTATTGAAAGAAAAGTGTGGGATATGCTAGCGTTTTCTACAAAGAAAAAGAAATGTCTTTTATTCGAATGAAAGATAATCAGTTCTACCATGAATTAGTTAATGATTATGAATAAACGAACTAATAATAAAAAAAAGAACTAATTCTTTCCTATTATTTATATCAAAATAAAGTAATGTAATAACTACTCTATTTTGGTGTAATTATTTGCTCTATGGATATAAATTATCGTAATACGTATCGTAATACGTAATAATAATTGAATTTTTTTCTGCATTTTCATAAAAATATTACTTATACTTAATATTCAATATTAATAAAATGAATTAGTGTGTTATTTCATTTTAAATAGAACTAGTAACTTGATCATATTCATATCATTTGACCAATTCTAACTTCTTGATTTGAATCTTTGAAGTATTGGGTAAAGAAGAAAGATTCAGAATAATTAGGAATCAAAAATTCTATTTAAGTTTTCCATATCTTGATTTTTATTGAACCTATAAAAAGATATAAGAGCCGGTGAATTAGAAAGAATTAATTAAAAATAAAAAGGTTTTTTATGGAATATACATATCAATATTCATGGATTATCCCCTTCATTCCACTTCCAGTTCCTATGTTAATAGGAATGGGACTTCTACTTTTTCCAACGGCAACAAAAAATCTTCGCCGTATGTGGGCTTTTCCTAGTATTTTATTGTTAAGTATAGTTATGATACTTTCGGTCTATCTATCTATTCAGCAAATAAATAGAAATTTTATCTATCAATATGTATGGTCTTGGACCATTAATAATGATTTTTCTTTAGAGTTCGGTCACTTAATAGATCCACTTACTTCTATTATGTTAATATTAATTACTACTGTTGGAATTTTGGTTCTTTTTTATAGTGACAATTATATGTCTCATGATCAAGGATATTTGAGATTTTTTGCTTATATGAGTTTTTTCAATACTTCCATGTTGGGATTAGTTACTAGTTCGAATTTGATACAAATTTATATTTTTTGGGAATTAGTTGGAATGTGTTCTTATCTATTAATAGGTTTTTGGTTCACACGACCTAGTGCGGCGACTGCTTGTCAAAAAGCCTTTGTAACGAATCGTGTGGGCGATTTTGGTTTATTATTAGGAATTTTAGGTCTTTATTGGATAACCGGTACTTTTGAATTTCGGGATTTGTTCCAAATATTCAATACCTTGATTTCGAATAATGAGGTTCCTTTTTTATTTCTTACTTTGTGTGCCTTTCTTTTATTTGCCGGTGCAGTTGCTAAATCGGCACAATTCCCCCTTCATGTATGGTTACCTGATGCCATGGAAGGTCCTACTCCTATTTCGGCTCTTATACATGCCGCTACTATGGTAGCAGCGGGCATTTTTCTTGTAGCTCGACTTCTTCCTCTTTTTATAATCATACCTTCCATAATGAATTTCATATCCTTAATAGGTATAATAACAGTATTATTAGGGGCTACTTTAGCTCTTGCTCAAAAAGATATTAAAAGAGGTTTAGCTTATTCTACAATGTCTCAATTGGGTTATATGATGTTAGCTCTAGGTATGGGGTCTTATCGAGTCGCTTTATTTCATTTGATTACTCATGCTTATTCGAAAGCATTGTTGTTTTTAGGATCCGGATCAATTATTCATTCAATGGAAGCTATTGTTGGATATTCTCCAGATAAAAGTCAGAATATGGTTCTTATGGGAGGTTTAAAAAAGCATGTACCCATTACAAAAACTGCTTTTTTAGTAGGTACACTTTCTCTTTGTGGTATTCCTCCACTTGCTTGTTTTTGGTCCAAAGATGAAATTCTTAATGATAGTTGGTTGTATTCACCTATTTTCGCAATAATAGCTTGTTCTACAGCAGGATTAACCGCATTTTATATGTTTCGGATCTATTTACTTACTTTTGAGGGACATTTCAATGTTC